AATATCTTAATTGAATTATATGTAATGATCAATAAATTCGGTTTAATTCTCTATCCATATGTGCCAGAATCCTAGCAAGAATCTAATCTATTCCATAGCTATTTGGAACTGTAATTGACGAACAAGGAATACCCATATTAGTGTTTAGTAGTTTCAAATAGAAATCAAAATGGGGCGTGGCCAAGTGGTAAGGCAACGGGTTTTGGTCCCGCTATTCGGAGGTTCGAATCCTTTCGTCCCAGAGCATACTCTTTTTATATATCAGAATAACGATATCCGAATCTAAATTGCTCTTTTTTTTTTAACAACCTTCTTTCTAAGAGTCAAATATTGGAGAAAATGTGATTCTTGCTTTTGATTTTTAATGATTTCTTAAGATTGGCACTCGAAGAACTGTGAGATTGGCGAATCTATTCTATCGAGTTATTTGATCTATCGAGTTATTTGAAGATGCAAGGTAGATTCAAAAATATTAGTTTATTTGTGTTATTTAGAATATTTGTGATATTCTGATTATTAATGATATTCTTAATTTTTTATTAATTAGAATAGAAAAGTATAATAAAAGTAAAAAAATATATATATATATATATATATATATATATTGATATTGCATTCATACAATACAATATGGGTTAATTTGAATTCTTATTGAGGCTTTTTCTTCCTAAATTATCTATTTATTTCATATAGAAGGAAGAAGTATAGATAGATTACTATGTATCGACTGAACCAATGACTATTCATGATTCCATAATTGAATCAATGTTCCAAACTAGAGGAATGTTATGGTAAAACTTCGTTTGAAACGATGTGGTAGAAAGCAACGTGCGACTTGAAGGATATGATCGGCTGTGGATGTCAAAACCCACCACTTTCCATTATGTAGAAATGAAGGTGCTTTTGGCTCGACATCCTTTGTTCTGTTCTATTATAATCCGTCTTTTTGTTGGGTTGTAATGTAAATAGTACAGGATGGAGCTCGAAGAGAAACATCCATTTTTCAGGGGCAAGGATCTAGGGTTAGTTAATGGAAATCAATAAGTTGGAACAACTTCGTAAGTCTATTTTTGATATAGAAATCGAAAGGCTCCGATTCAAACTATTTTCAAATCAAAAAGAAAAATTGTTGGAATTGGTAAAACTCTTTCGATCAAAAGTGTATCATGCGGGAATTAATCGTTCATATGATTCTTTGATAGAAAGAAAAAAAAAAAGAGAGAAAAAGGGGCATGTTGCTGCCATTTTTGAAATGATTAAATATCGCCGAAGTAATGTCTAAATCCAATGATTCAAGGCAAAGATAAAGGATCCTAGAACAAGGAAATACCCTTTTCAATTGTCTCACCAACTAGATCAAAATGAAGAAATCGAAATAGATTCTAAACGAGACAAAAAAAAGGGGTTAGAGACCACTCAATAAAAGAATGCCTAAGGATTTTTTTTTTTTGAGCATTTTGAGAGTTATTTGACTTGAGTTATGAGAGTACGAATGCTTTTTTCTTCTTTTTTTTTTCGAAAAAAAGACAGGTTTAAATGTCTAATTGATTTGCTGGGTTTATGGATCTTTTTGACATTCTAATTCCATACATAGACATAACTTTTAATCATTTTTTTAATCATTTTTTTCTCGAGCCGTACGAGGAGAAAACCTCTTATACGTTTCTAGGGGGGGGTATTATTTAACTACATCTATCCCAATGAGCCGTTTATCGAATCGTTGCAATTGATATTCGATCCCGAAGAGAGGGAAGAGATCTTCGAAAAGTGGGTTTTTATGATCCGATAAATAATCAAACCTATTTAAATGTTCCCGCTATTCTCTATTTCCTTGAAAAAGGAGCTCAACCCACAGGAACTGTTCATGATATTTTAAAGAAGGCGGGGGTTTTTACGGAACTTAGTCTTAATCAAACAAAATTCAATTAATGAAATACAAAAAAGAGGGTGTGGATGACTCATATCTAGCTTTGTATAAATTTTTCTTTATTATTTCCTCCCCCCTCTTTTGTTCTATTCATACTTTATTTATTTATTATTATTATTCGTATTTCTTATTGCTTTGCTACTATAGAATATTGCTACTATAGAATACCGTGTTCTATACCAACAAAACCAAATTTTATTGAGCTAATTTTATTGATATAAAATATAGAGAAAAGAGATCAATTGAATAAATGAAGTAATTGCATTTTAAAAAATAACATAAAATAAGATAAAAAAAACAGATAAAATAACATATAAAAATATAAAATATTAATAAAATATTAATATATTAATATATTAATAATAATTATAATAATTAATAATTAAAAAAATAAATATTAATAATAATTATAATATAATAATTAAAAAAATAAAAATAAATTGACTTAATTCTTTTTTTCATTGTATATTGATATTGTATTTTTTTATAGTCTTTTTTATATTCTTTAATTCTTTTCTCAACATTTATATTCAAAATTTACAATCATATTGACAACAGTGTATCGAACAAATA